GACTTATGAAGTCTTGTATAGAATATCAAATAGAATATCAAAAAAAGTGATCTAATTTCTACCTATTACTATGATATTAGGATCCGCGGATTGGGTACTAGAAAAGTAAATGGATTCGATTCGGGATTTGATCCGTTTTTTCTCTATGAATGAGATAAAGACAGAAAGGAGCCTTATAGCTTATAGATAGAGATAGAGTTTTAGAGTTTACCTTTTTTTAGCGCTTAACTTTTCAGTGTTCAAAAATTATTCGCATAAACATAAAAAGGGGACATTTTTACCCATTTGTTAGTCGAATTCGTCGAATACGCTTGAAGTGCGTAAAACAAAAGGGCTTGTTTTTATTTTATTAAGCACATGAGGACTATCCGCATATCACTTATCCCAGTTCCACTTGGAGTAACGCGGGTCCGTGCTATGCTATATCATAATTTCTATTTGATATTAAATAAAAATATTCAATGAAAAATTGAAGCACGCAAATTACCTTAATTCCTTGTGGGCATCTCATATATATATAAATAAGATAAGACCCCAGATTCGGTATATCTGTGTAACAATTTTTGTTCTAGGGTTTACATATATACATAATTGTTGTTATACTTGAAATTCAAAAGGATTTATTATTGAAAATTCTTGATACTGATTAGTTGTGTATCAATTGAGTTTTCTTAGGCCATTAAGGAAACACAATTTAAAATCTAAGAAAGAACTTTTCATGAATTACCAGTCAACAGTTAACGGGTCCAATTTGATTTTGACTGAATTTTTTATTGTGTGACTCCAATTTTTCTTTCAAAAAAAAAAATAAAAAAAAAAAAGGGGGGAGAGAAATGTAATTTTTAGGCGTTGTGTGTTTTGATAATTGTTTGAGATACTATACAATTAAGAGAAGGGCCCGGCTCCAATCAAAAAAGGGAGGGTTTTTAGTTAAGGAATATTTCCATTTATTTTTCTCGTTTTGGCGGCATGGCCGAGTGGTAAGGCGGGGGACTGCAAATCCTTTTTCCCCAGTTCAAATCCGGGTGTCGCCTGATCAATAAAAACCCGAAAGCCCTTTGCTTTATTTTAAGAATCTGGAGATTAAAAAACTGCCAATCCTTGCGCCTGGGATTTTTAGTATAGGAAGGACTAGTCTATCAAGACTTCCAGTACTAATGTACTGTCTAATCACCGATTCTTGAATTATATATATATAGTTGAGTGGGGAATTATTAGTTGTTGAAAGGATGTAAGATGCTTTGTATACATACTCACGAGAATTTATGAGTGCTTAGATATTCAATCAATATTGGATGAATAATTGGCTTCGTTCAGAATCTCTTTTTGACTCTGTACTATTGATTCCATTATTATTAGTAATCAATAATAAAAGAGTTTCTTCATATTTGGGGCATAATTCACATGGATATAGTAAGTCTTGCTTGGGCTGCTTTAATGGTAGTCTTTACATTTTCCCTTTCACTTGTAGTATGGGGAAGAAGTGGACTCTAGGGTAATTACTAATTGAATTGAGTTGAGTAATCAAACTGTATTAATAGTTTCATAATCCTTCTGCAAAGCGTTTTTCAAATATCTTCATTTTTTAATTCTACTAATTAAATGATTCCCATCTTCGTATTTTGAAACTAAACGGAATACGCATGATATGCCATTTTTTCCAACCAAATTTGAAATAGAGTATTTAGGCGAACTAGCTCTTAACAGAATTATATATTATATATTATATAAATATTACATACAATAAGGAGCAACCGAACCCCTTTTTATTTGTTTCTCGCTTTACTGTTCAAAGAGGAAGTCGATCTATTATTATGTAGATACGTACTTTACCTTATATCTTTATATCGAGGGAAACACCAATAGAGTGTTTGTTTGTCCAACGAAGTACTACGCATAAAATTGTTTGAATCATCTGTCAACGGCTAAATCAATTATTCTTTGCTTTGTCGGAATGCTAAAAAAAAATGACTAGGTTTCTTTTACATAATCTATTCGATGCCCATACCATATCTTCTTCCATGGATTTGATTGTTTCGTCCGATCCTGGGATCCATATTCGAAATAAATGAAATCATAATAAAACGAGTAATTAGAACCGTAAGACATAAGATAAGAGTAAAGGGGGGCAGTCAATTATATTGATCGAAATTGGTCTAAATCAAATGGATGTACCAAAGTAAAGAACTCGAATTGGGGTACTATGTATATTACACATATGGGAGTTATATGTACATGTATCAATATACAGATTACGGAGTGATCTACATTAAGCCATCTTTCTTTATACAGTCCAACTTTAGACTTTAGAATTTTATATAATAATTTTATATTTATAGTAGTACACTAAAAAATAGTGTGGTAGAAAGGTTCCTATATTCCTTTCTACCATACTATCAAATCTCATATACGTCTGATTTTAATTCGCTCATTTTATTTAAGACGTGGAATTTGAATCCCTTTCTTCCATTATTGATAAGAACTCAGAAGTCAAGCTTGA